GCCTGAAAGTTGGATAGGATGGCCTTTACGTAAGGATTATATTGCCCCCAATTTTTATGAAATACAAGATGCTCATTGAAAAATAAGAAACTTTTTTCACTTCTACAATTCCATAGATTCAAGGTTCTGTTCTAGATTAAACAGAGTAATTTAAGTCTCGTTTGTATTATGGATAGGCTAACAACTAATTTAACCTTTCGAATATGTATATGCGTATGAGGTATTAGGTATTAACTTTATTTTTGAACGAGAGAGAAAAAAAGAATCTAAAATATAATTATTTTTGTTACATACTTTGTATAAAAAACACTTTACCCATCTATTTTATAGATGGGGTATTTCTCTAAAGACCGAGGCGGATAAACGTATGTAATATGATCTAAACTTTTAATGAATATATATGTCTATTTATATTAAGTATTAAGTAATTTGTGGAAAAGAGACTCATAAAAATTAATCGTGTGCCAGGAACCAGATTTGAACTGGTGACACGAGGATTTTCAGTCCTCTGCTCTACCAGCTGAGCTATCCCGACCATTCCCATTCCCGATACCGCATCCTCATTTTACTAGATAACTTAGGTCTATGTCAATTCAAAGGGTATTATCCAGGTGCTATAATTTCTTGGATCTTCAAAAAAGGAAGACTTTGTCAGTTTCAGTATGAATAATGCTATCGACCATGACTCGTTCAAATGGGGAGTCTTTGGTCAAAGACGGTCATTTGTACATGTATCATATATCACAAGACTTGTCATAAGAGACAAATTTTTCTCTCGGATCCGTTTGTAAAAGAGTAGGGTGAATAAGAAAGATAACGAATTTTGAACTACTAACGAAAAAAAGGATAAGATAAATAGTTAAGGAGTTGAATGGGCTTTTTGGGGATAGAGGGACTTGAACCCTCACGATTTTTAAAGTCAACGGATTTTCCTCTTACTATAAATTTCATTGTTGCCGGTATTGACATGTAGAATGGGACTCTATCTTTATTCTCGTCCGATTAATTAGTTCTGCAAAAGAACTATCAGACTGTGTGGTGAATGCTTTGATCAATGAATATTCGATTCTTTCTTCAATATAGAATCGATTCACAACAATTTTTCCCTTTTTCATATAAATTCATATAAAAATACAGATTCAGGTCGTCATTAATCATTTGATAGAGTATTTCAGTACGTATACGTATGTATATACGTATATCCTTCATCTTTTCGGAAGTTTCAATGGAAGGATTCCTCTACCAATGCAACACAGTCAATTCCATTTGTTAGAACAGCTTCCATTGAGTCTCTGCACCTATCCTTTTTTCACCTTCTGGGCCTTTGTTTGTTTTTGTAAAATAGGATTTGGCTCAGGATTGCCCATTTTTATTAATTCCGGGGTTTCTCTGAATTTGAAAGTTCTCACTTAGTAGGTTTCCATACCAAGGCTCAATCCAATTAAGTCCGCAGCGTCTACCAATTTCGCCATATCCCCTTTTTGTTTTGAGATTAGTATCTCATTTTTATTGAGATGTCGTTCTCTTTTTTATTTCATTTCTACTGGAACCGTTGAATTCATTAAATACTGATTCCTATCTCGAAAAAGTTTTTATCCTCTTTTTTTTTTTTCTTGGCTATCTTCTTTCATCTTCTATAGGAGACCCGCACCCACATTTGGTCCAATCAAAAACGATTCTATCATTTCTGTATCTGCAATTCAATATAGATGGAGATATACCACGTATATATGTCTCTCTTCTGCTCGTTTTTCCCACGCAATTTGGAATACTTGAACGGTCGATTCTTTTTTTCGTCTGAGCTTCCATCTTTACGAATCAAAGCGCAATAATGTCTCATTATTTAGACCAAATCATTCCATTTATAAATAGAAATATAAAATATGTATGATATGGAATAAAATAAAGAAGTGTAATAAAAAGACTTTAAAATAGCATTTGAAAGCAAAAACGAAAATGATTTAATCTAAAAATAGATCGAATCTAATATTTTTTAATATTAAATGCTATACTATAGAATTGTGCTATATAATTGTGATGTGAGAAAAATAAATAAATTATATATCGATAGATTTATCGTTATATTCATTTATCGTTATATTCTATGGCCTATGGTAAGTATGAGTATTGAATATTTCCTTTAAATTCTATATTTTATTTTTTCTATAGTCATATTCATTATGATTATGACTAGCTAATAGGAATCGCTAAGAATGCAAATAAGTATATTAATTAATAGCTAAGATGACAATCCCTATGCAGTAGAATTTATCTTATGTGAGCCTGCTTAGCTCAGAGGTTAGAGCATCGCATTTGTAATGCGATGGTCATCGGTTCGATTCCGATAGCCGGCTTTTCTCTATTTATTTTCTTCTAGTTTTTACATGATTGAGAATCCCCTTTTGAAATCCGAAATCAAAGAATATTGTGAAAAATATATTTTTTATCTTATCGGAACTTCTAACTATGCCATGAAAAGAATCTCTTTTATCTATATAGAATCTTTATATAGAATATATATAGAATAGAAAGGTCTGGATATTTATTCATCTAATTATTCTTTAGAGTATTTAGAGTACAAGTACACTACTTTCGTAAACTTCGCTTCATTTATTATTTAGTTCAGTTTTAGTTTAGGTTTATTCTGTAAAATGAAATTTCATCAATAAGAATTCAATATAAATAAGAATAAGGAGTCTTTATGTCGCGTTACCGGGGACCTCGTTTCAAAAAAATACGCCGCCTGGGAGCTTTACCGGGACTAACTAATAAAAGGCCTAGAGCCGGAAGTGATCTTAGAAACCAATCACGTTCCGGTAAAAAATCTCAATATCGTATTCGTCTAGAAGAAAAACAAAAGTTGCGTTTTCATTATGGTCTTACAGAACGACAATTACTTAAATACGTTCGTATCGCCGGTAAAGCCAAGGGGTCAACAGGTCAGGTTTTACTCCAATTACTTGAAATGCGCTTGGATAACATCCTTTTTCGATTGGGTATGGCTCCGACTATTCCTGGAGCCCGTCAATTAGTTAACCATAGACATATTTTAGTCAATGGTCGTATAGTAGATATACCAAGTTATCGCTGCAAACCCCGAGATATTATTACGGCGAGGGATGAACAAAACTCTAGAGCTCTGATTCAAAATTCTTTCGATTCATCCTCTCAGGACGAAATGCCAAAACATTTGACTCTTCAACCATTCCAATATAAAGGATTAGTCAATCAAATAATAGATAGTAAATGGGTCGGTTTGAAAATAAATGAATTGCTAGTCGTAGAATATTATTCGCGCCAGACCTAAACCTAACGAAAATAAAAAAAATCACAAGGGTTCGGACAATTTTGATCCCTTTCGTCGAAGTAAATTAACCTAAGGTTAAGATAAATAAGGGTTTGATCCGGATTTTTATCCCATTTAGGTATCATAGAACGAGAGGTAGGTTTTCATTCCTTGTCTACTCTTTTCCTTTCAGTATTTTACATGCCACAACAATTAGGAATAAAATATATATATCAAAGAAAGGTCTAACTGTTGTCTTGGAATATAATTTTATATAGTGCTATTTTACTCTTTTGGTTAGTAAGATCAGTGAATTAGATGAAGGTACGGAAAGAGAGGGATTCGAACCCTCGGTAAACAAAAGCCTACATAGCAGTTCCAATGCTACGCCTTCAACCACTCGGCCATCTCTCCTACATAATGATTATGACCCAAAAACCGAGTGAATAGCGAGCCGGTACTAGTAGATTATTGGATAGGAACGACCAATCAATTCTAATTCTAACTAGAAAAATATATAAATTTTCATCAAAGTCAAAGAAATATCTTTCTTTTGAGGTTATGCGGATAAATAGAAAATAAGAAAACTGTTAGAAAAATTCTATTCATGTTTGCAAAACCAAACCAGCCTTCGCCTCTTTTTCTGTTATTTTATAACGGTACCGGAGGCAATCACTAAATTATAACGAATCAGCTGATTGATAGGTCTATTTTTGCACTTCGGTTAATGGATCTCTTTAGATCACGATTCTATTTAGACTATGATTCCATATCTTAAGAATTCTCAAATTCCTTTCCAGTCCAGTTTTAGAGTTCTCTCTCAACAACAAGCCCTACCCTGCAGATCTATTACAAATATTCATATAAATTATATATATATAATAATATATATATATAGTTGATTGTATAGTGTATACCTCCTATGCATACAAAATAAAACAGGCGGGTTTTTTCATCGTAGAATGGTTATTCGATCCTTTTTTTTTTTCTTCTTTGGATTGGATGAGAATTCAATAAAAAACTTTTCGTTATTATAATCTGTAACTTAAATGAAATTGAATACTTTATTTTGTTGGTATACTACTCCATTTACATTAGGATGAAATCGAAGCGTACTCCAATATTTATTTCTTTGTTTTTTTTTTGATTCCTGTCAAAAAAGAACAATTTGAATAAATATAAATATATAAATAAAGGTCCCATATCTTTTTTATTAATGAATCTGTTTTTATGTTATTTCGTACTGTACAATTCTTTTCTTTGTGGGATCGGTTTACCACTAGAGGTAATGAGAATAATTATAGAATGGATTGCTACCTATGCCTAGATCGCGGATAAATGGAAATTTTATTGATAAGACCTTTTCAATTATAGCCAATATTTTATTACGAATAATTCCGACAACTTCAGGAGAAAAAGAGGCATTTACCTATTACAGAGATGGTGCGATTTGATTCTTTTTTTTATTTCTATCAATCTTACGAGAAAGACACATGATTTGAGATCGGGATAGAAATAAAAATTTTGAAAAAAAAAATCTACGCTTGTTGAAGGTAAAGTTTGGAAATAGAACAATTCCTTCTGTCGTGTATCCTCCATTAATGTAACCTCAGATGCTATGGTTTAATTGTCGACTCTAGTATTGAGCGAAAGGCTACACCTATAGGTTCTGTATTTACAGGTCAATCCTACTCCACCAGTACCAATAGGCCAC